TATATATATATATATATAGTTAATTAATTAATTAAATATTTTGTTTAAAAATTTTTTAATTTTTAATAATATTTAAAAAATATTATTTTTAAAGAAAGAAAAAAATATACATATATATATATAAAAAAAAATTGATTAATTTTTAAAATTTTATTAAATAAAATTGTATAATTGAATATTTTATTTAAAATCTTAAATTTATATTTATGTTTTATTTAAATAATATTTAGAAATATTTATTTTTAAATAAATATATATATATATATATATATAATTGATTAATTTTTATAATAAATATAAAAAAAAAATTAATTTATTTTAAAATTTATTAAATAAAATTATATTATAAATTTTAAAATTTATATTTATAATTTATAAAATAATATTAAAAATATTTATTTTTAATATATATATATATATATATAAGTATTATATAATTTTTTTTAAAAAAAAATTTTTATAAGTAATAATATTAATTTTTAATTATATAAATAATTAAATATTAATAAAATTTAATTTTTTATAAAAAATTTTATAATTTATTTATTCTAATAATTTATTAATATTAATTATATTAATTTTTATTTTTAAAAGTTATTTTTTAAATATTTAATATATATATATATATATATGTAAAAAAATTTTTTTAAAAATTTTATTATAATAATAATTTTTAATTATGAATAATTAAAATGTTAATAAAATAAATTAATTTTCAAATTTATATTTATATTAAATATTTAAAAACATTTATAATTATATTATTTAATTTATATTATATAATATTATATATATATATATATATATATATAATTGTAAATTTTAAATAAATTGTTATAATTTATAATAAAAATTTATGGATAATATTTATATTTTATTATAAGGTTAAATTAAATAATATAATTAAAATAATTTTAAATATAAATAATTTATTTATTTATTTTAATAATTTATTAAATTTATATTAAATATTTTAAAAATTTTTTATAAATATATTTGTATTATTAATTTATAATTTTATTTATTTAATTTAAAAAAATTTTTATACATATATATATATATATATATAATAAAATTTTTATTTAAAATTTTATTAGTTATATAAATTTATTATTTATTAAATTTTATTAATTAATTATTAAAAATATTAAAATTTTAAATATTTGATAACATTAATATTAAATTTTTATTATATATATATATATATATATATATTTTAATGTATGATGCATATAAGATTTTGATTCTTTTAGAGATAGTTTAATTCTATTAAATATAAATTTAATTTTTTAAAATTATTTTTAATATAATAATTGTTAAAAATTAATATAATTTAATAAAATTTATTTAATTAAAGTTTAATTTTAGCTTATTAATTATTAATAATTTAATTTATATGTAAATTTATATATTAATTATTATTTATTTTAAAAATTAATAATTTAGTTTTATTTGCAATAATAAATATTATTAATTAATGAAATTTAAAAATAGTAATATTAAAAAGTATTAGTAAATTTTGTGCCAGCAGCTGCGGTTATACAAATAATGCAAATAATTAATTTTAGTTAAAGTTAAATTTATTTAAAGTAAATAAAAATATAATTATAAGGTGAAATTTTAATTTTTATGAAATTTAATTATAAAAAAATTGAAGCTTAAAAATTTTTTTAAAAAACTAGGATTAGATACCCTATTATATAAAATTTAAATAATTAATTAAGGTAGTAATAGTTATAATCTTGAAACTTAAAAAATTTGGCGGTATTTTAGTCTATTCAGAGGAACTTGTTTTATAATTGATAATCCCCATTGGACCTTTCTTAATTTTGTTATCAATTTATATACCGTTGTTATTAGAATATTTTTATAAAATATTAATATTTTAAATTTTTTTTTTAAAAAAGTATATCAAATCAAGGTGTAGTTTATAATTAAGAAAAAATGAGTTACAATAAAATTATTTAAATGAATTTAAATATGAAAAAGTTATTGAAAGTGGATTTGAAAGTAAAATTATAAAGATAAATAATTTGATTTTTAGCTCTAAAATATGTACATATCGCCCGTCACTCTTATTATTAAAATAAGATAAGTCGTAACATAGTAGATGTACTGGAAAGTGTATCTAGAATACAATTTAAAGCTTAATTTAGTAAAGCATTTCATTTACATTGAAAATATTTTTGTGCAAATCAACATAAATTGATAAATTATATTTATTTTTAATATTTGTTTAATTTTTAAATTATTAAAAATATTTATAAAATTTTTTGTTTTAGTTAATTTTTAAAATAATAAGATTAATTATAGTTTATTAGTAATGTAAATGAAAATTTAAATAATTTGAAAAATTTTTAATATAAAAGAAAAATTAAATTTTTGTACCTTGGGTATCAGGGTTTATTAAATGAAAATTATTTATTTAATTTTCTCGATTTAAAAAGATTTAATATATTAATAAAATAAATGTTTTAAATTTTTTTTATATAATATATTTGAAATTAAATGTTATTCGATTTTTAAGGTATCTAGTTTTTTAAGATATAAATTTAATTTAAAAATTTTATATTATTTAATTTAATTTTAAATTAAATAATTATTTAATTTTTATATTATATGGGATAAGCTATATAATAATTTTTTATAAAATAATGAATAATTTAATAAATATAGATTTAGAAATGATTATTATTAATAAAATTGTTATAATTTATTTTTAATGAATAATTATTTATTTAATTTTAATTGATTATTAAAATATTTATTTTAATATTAAAAATAAAATAAAAATGATAGAATTAGTATTTATATTATGTATAAATTAATTTAATTTAAAAGTTTTTATAAATAATTAGGCAAAAAAAATATTCACCTGTTTAACAAAAACATGTCTTTTTTGAATTTTTTATAAAGTCTAACCTGCCCACTGAATAATTTTTTTAAATGGCCGCAGTATTTTAACTGTGCAAAGGTAGCATAATAATTAGTCTTTTAATTGAAGGCTAGAATGAATGGTTGGATGAAATATTAACTGTTTCATATATAATTTAAAAAGAATTTTATTTTTTTATAAAAAAGTAAAAATTTATTTAAAAGACGAGAAGACCCTATAAATCTTTATATTTTAATTATTAAATTATTTAAATTTTTTATATATTTATAAATTAATATATTTTATTGGGGTGATATTGAAATTTTATAAACTTTTAATTAATTATACCAATAATTTTTGAATAATTGATCTATTATTAATGATTAATAAAATAAGTTACTTTAGGGATAACAGCGTAATTTTTTTGGAGAGTTCTTATTAATAAGAAAGATTGCGACCTCGATGTTGGATTAAGATATAAATTTAGGTGTAGTTGTTTAAAATTTAAGTCTGTTCGACTTTTAAAATCTTACATGATCTGAGTTCAAACCGGCGTAAGCCAGGTTGGTTTCTATCTTTAAAAATTTAAAAATATTTTAGTACGAAAGGATTAAATATTAAATATAAATATTTTTTATAGAATTTTATTAATTTACTATTTTGGCAGAAAAATGTAATAAATTTAGAATTTATTTATGTAAAATTATTATTACAAATAGTACATTTTTTTCTATGAGATTATATTATTTATTATTGGATCTTTATTAATAGTTATTTTTATTTTGGTAGGAGTAGCTTTTTTAACCCTTTTAGAACGAAAAGTATTAGGTTATATACAAATTCGTAAAGGTCCTAATAAAGTAGGATTTATCGGAATTGTTCAACCATTTTGTGATGCAATTAAGTTATTTATTAAAGAACAAACTTATCCTTTATTATCAAATTATTTTTCTTATTATTTTTCTCCTATTTTTTCTTTATTTTTATCTTTATTGATTTGAATATGTATACCTTTATATATTAAATTATTTTCTTTTAATTTAGGTTTATTATTTTTTTTATGTTGTATAAGTTTAGGTGTTTATACATTGATAATTGCTGGTTGATCATCTAATTCTAATTATGCTTTATTAGGAGGATTACGGGCAGTTGCTCAAACTATTTCTTATGAAGTAAGATTGGCTTTAATTTTATTAAGATTTATTTTTTTAATTGAAAGATTTAATATATTAATGTTTTATAAATTTCAAATATTTATTTGATTTTTTTTTTTTTTATTTCATATAAGTTTAATTTGATTAATAATTTCTTTAGCTGAAACTAATCGTACTCCTTTTGATTTTGCTGAAGGGGAATCAGAACTAGTATCGGGATTTAATGTAGAATATAGAAGAGGAAGATTTATTCTTATTTTTTTATCTGAGTATACAAGAATTTTATTTATAAGAATATTATTTTGTATTTTATTTTTAGGAAGAGATGTATTTAATTTTTTTTTTTTTTTAAAATTAATATTTATATCTTTTGTATTTATTTGAGTGCGAGGAACTTTGCCTCGTTTTCGTTATGATAAATTAATATATTTAGCTTGAAAAAGTTTTTTACCTTTTTCCATAAATTTTTTAATATTTATTATTGGATTTAAAATCTTATTAATTTATTTTATTTAATGAATTAATTTTAGTAAAGTTAATAGAAATTATATTTCTATATTATGTTTTCAAAACATATGCTTATTCAAGCTCATTAACTAATTTAATAATTTATCTCATGATTTATAAACTAATGGGTTAAATAAATAATATGAAAAATAAATTATTGTAAAAATTTGTCTAGTTAAAATGTAAGGATTTTCAACTGGTTTAGCTCCAATTCATGTTAATAATATTACTGTGATTGTTAATATTCAAAATATAATTTTATTAAATGGATAAAATTGTATTCCTTGAAATTTTCTTAGATGAGAAAATGGAAGAATTATTAAAATAGTAATAGATATAACTAAAGCAATTACTCCTCCTAATTTATTAGGAATTGAACGTAAAATTGCATAAGCAAATAAAAAATATCATTCAGGTTGAATATGAATTGGGGTAACTAAAGGATTAGCAGGGATGAAATTATCTGGATCACTTAATAAATAAGGATTAGTTAATACTAATAAAATAATTAATATTAATATAATAATAAATCCTACAATATCTTTATAAATAAAGTATGGATGAAATGAAATTTTATCGGTATTTGAATTTATTCCGATAGGATTATTTGATCCTGTTTCATGTAAAAATAAAATATGAATAAATGTTCTAGCTAATACAATAAATGGGAGGATGAAATGAAAAGTAAAAAATCGAGTTAATGTAGCATTATCAACAGCAAATCCTCCTCAGACTCATTGTACTAAATCAATCCCTAAAAAAGGAATTGCTGATAATAAATTAGTAATTACAGTTGCTCCTCAAAAAGATATTTGACCTCATGGAAGAACATATCCTATAAAAGCTGTTCCTATAGTTAAAAATAAAATAATTACTCCCATTATTCATGTAGGAGTAAATAAAAATGAATTATAGTATATTCCTCGTCCAATATGTAAATAAATACAAAGAAAAAAAAAAGATGCTCCATTTGCATGTATTGTTCGTAAAAATCATCCATAGTTTACATTTCGACAAATATGATCAACTCTATTAAATGCTAAAGAAATATCTGCTGTATAATGTATTGCTAAAAATAATCCAGTTAAAATTTGAATAAATAAACATAAAAATAAAAGTGATCCAAAGTTTCATCATGTTGAAATGTTAATTGGTGCAGGAAGATCAATGAAAGCTCTATTGATAATTTGTAAAATTGGATGTTTAATTCGTAAAGATTTATTCATTAGTTAAATATAGGTCGTAATGGACCATTTAATATTTTAGTAATTTTTACTACTGCAATTAGTGTAATTAGTAAATAATTAATTAATATAATTGTTAATAAATTTATAGGATAATTATATAATTTTATTAAAGTCAAAGAATTTTCAATTATAAAGGAATTTAATTTATTAATAGATTTTATTTCATTATTTTTTATTTGTGGGTATATATGTTTATTTATATAAATTATAAAAAAAAGTCTAATTATAAAAATTAATAATAAAATAAATATTAATTTTGTTGAAAATGAAAATATTTCATTTGAAGCTAAAGATGTTATATAAATAAATAATACTAATATACCACCAACAAATATTAAAAATAAAATATAAGAGAATCAAAATCTTTTAGAGATTATTCCTGTTAATAAACATACTAATAAAGTTTGAATTAATAAAGTGAGTCCTATAGCTAATGGATGTTTTATTGATAAGAAAATTAAATTTGTAATAATTATAAATATATATAATATTCATTGTAAAATATCAAAAGATAGTTTAATAAAATATTAATTTTGGGAATTAATGATAAAGAATTTCTTTTCTTTTGAATTTTAAAAGATAAATCTTATTTTTGATTTACAAGACCAATGTTTTTATTAAACTATTAAAACTAATGATAATAAATTGAGTTCTTCCAAGTATTTTATTTTTTATAGGAATTTTTACTTTTGTTATAAATCGTAAACATTTATTGTCAATATTATTAAGATTAGAATATATTGTTCTAAGATTATTTTTATTATTATTTATTTATTTAAATTTATTAAATTTTGAAAATTATTTTAGAATAATTTTTTTAATTTTTAGAGTATGTGAAGGGACTTTAGGAATTTCTATTATAGTTTCTATAATTCGTACTCATGGAAATGATTATTTTCAAAGATTAAGTATTTTACAATGTTAAAAATTATTATTTCATTTTTTTTTTTTTTCCCGTTATGTTTATTTAAAAATATATATTGAATGGTTCAAAATTTATTATTTTTATTAATTTTTATTTTTATTTTATTAAATAAATTTATAAATTATTTTATAAGAATTTCTTATATATTAGGATGTGATTTAATTTCTTACGGTTTAATTTTATTAAGATTATGAATTATTTCTTTAATGTTAATAGCAAGTGAATCGATTTATAGATATAATAATTATATTAATTTGTTTATATTAAATTTAATAATGTTATTAATTTTTTTAATTTTTAGTTTTAGAAGAATAAATTTATTTATGTTTTATTTATTTTTTGAGAGAAGTTTAATTCCTACTTTATTTTTAATTTTAGGATGAGGATATCAACCTGAACGATTACAAGCTGGTATTTATTTATTATTTTATACTTTATTTGTTTCTTTGCCTATATTAGTAGGTATTTTTTATTTATATAAAATTAATATGTCTATAGATTTTTATTTATTAAATAATTTAATATTAAATTATGATATTTTATATTTTTCATTATTATTAGCTTTTTTAGTAAAAATACCTATATTTTTAGTTCACTTATGATTACCAAAAGCTCATGTTGAAGCTCCTGTTTCTGGTTCAATAATTTTAGCTGGAATTATATTGAAATTAGGGGGTTATGGACTATTACGAATTTTTTCTTTTTTACAATTATTAGGTTTAAAATTTAATTTTATTTTTATTAGAATTAGATTAGTAGGGGGAGTATTAGTTAGTTTAATTTGTTTACGGCAAACAGATTTAAAAGCATTAATTGCTTATTCATCTGTTGCTCATATAGGGATTGTATTATCTGGTTTATTAACTTTAAATTATATAGGATTATGTGGATCTTATTGTTTAATAATTGCTCATGGTTTATGTTCTTCAGGTTTATTTTGTTTAGCAAATATTTGTTATGAACGATTAGGAAGACGAAGTTTATTAATTAATAAAGGTTTATTAAATTTTATACCTTCTATAAGATTTTGATGATTTTTATTAAGATCGGCAAATATAGCTGCTCCTCCTACTTTAAATTTATTAAGAGAAATTTCTTTAATTAATAGAATTATTAGATGATCTTGAATTTCTATAATTATATTATCTTTTTTGTCTTTTTTTAGAGCAGCTTATACCTTATATTTATATTCTTATAGACAACACGGAAAAATTTTTTCAGGAATTTATAGATTTAGAAATGGTTTAATGCGAGAATTTTTGATTTTATTTTTACATTGATTTCCTTTAAATTTATTAATTATAAAAAGATATATATATATATGATTATATTTAAATAGTTTAAATAAAATATTGGTTTGTGATGTCAATGATAAGAAAATTCTTTTTAAATTATGGTTTATATTTCAATTTGTTTTATTAGTTTTTTTTTATTGTTTATTTTAAGATTTATTATATTTATTTTTGGTATAAATTTTATTTTGAATGATTTTGTTTTATTTATTGAATTAGAATTAATAAGAATTAATTCAATAAATATTGTTATAACATTATTATTTGATTGAATAAGTTTTATTTTTATATCATTTGTTTTAATGATTTCTTCTTTAATTATTTATTATAGAAAAGAATATATAAAGGAAGATTTAATAATTAATCGATTTATTATGTTAGTTTTAATATTTGTAATTTCAATAATATTTTTAATTATTAGCCCTAATTTAATTAGAATTTTATTGGGATGAGATGGTTTAGGTTTAGTTTCTTATTGTTTAGTAATTTATTTTCAAAATATTAAATCTTATAATGCAGGTATATTAACAGCTTTATCTAATCGTGTAGGTGATGTATTTTTATTATTAGCAATTGCTTGAATATTAAATTATGGAAGATGAAATTATATTTTTTATTTAGAATTTATGAAAAATAATAATGAAATAATAATTGTTGGAATATTAATTATATTTGCTGCTATAACTAAAAGTGCTCAGATCCCCTTTTCTTCTTGATTACCTGCAGCAATAGCTGCTCCTACCCCTGTGTCTGCATTAGTTCATTCTTCAACTTTAGTAACTGCTGGAGTATATTTATTAATTCGATTTAATAATTTATTTAGATTTTCTTGAATAGGTAATTTTTTGTTAGTTTTATCTAGTTTAACAATATTTATATCTGGTTTAGGTGCTAACTATGAATTTGATTTAAAAAAAATTATTGCTTTATCAACTTTAAGTCAATTAGGTTTAATGATAAGAATTTTATCTATAGGTTATTATAAATTAGCTTTTTTTCATTTATTAACTCATGCTTTATTTAAGGCTTTATTGTTTATATGTGCAGGAATAATTATTCATAATATAAATAATAATCAAGATATTCGTATAATAGGTGGATTAAGTTTTTCTATACCATTAACTTCTTCATGTTTTAATGTAGCTAATTTAGCTTTATGTGGGATGCCTTTTTTAGCTGGATTTTATTCAAAAGATTTAATTTTAGAAATAGTTTATTTTTCTTATTTTAATTTTTTTTCATTTTTTTTATTTTTTTTTTCTACAGGTTTAACTGTTTGTTATTCTTTACGATTAGTATATTATAGAATATCTGGAGATTGTAATTTTTTTTCGTTAAATTTATTAAATGATGAAAGTTGAATTATATTAAAGAGAATATTAGGATTAATAATAATGAGAATTTTTGGGGGAAGTATATTAAGTTGATTAATATTTTCTAGACCAATAGTATTGGTAATTTCCTCAAATTTAAAATTATTAATTTTATTTGTATGTATTATAGGAGGATTTATAGGTTATTTTATTTCAAATATTAATTTTTTTTTTATTAATAAAAGTTTAAATTTTTATAATTTGTCATATTTTTTAGGATTTATATGATTTATGCCATATATTTTTTCTTATGGATTTATTAATTATTGATTAAATATAGGATATAAAAGTTTTAAATTATTTGATCAAGGATGATCTGAATATTTTGGGGGACAAAAAATTTATTATAATTTAAAAATTAATTCGAAGTTTAATCAAATAATTCAAAATAATAATTTAAAAATTTATTTATTAAGATTTATTTTTTGAATTGTAATTATTTATATATGTTTTTATAGTTTATATTTAAATAGCTTAAAAAGAGCATAATATTGAAGATATTAAAGTGATTAATAAATCTTTAAATATAATGAATTATTTTTAGTAATTTATAAAAAAATTATTTTATTTTTACAATGAAAATGTAAAGTTTTTATTAAACTATATAAATATAGAAGTATAAATGGAATTTAACCATTAAAAAAAAAGTTAGCAGCTTTTTATTAATCATTTACTTCTTTAATTGGAGTTTTACTCAATATTATCATTAACAGTGATAGACCTCTTTTTGGTTTCAATTAAAGAATAAGGGTTATTAACCTAATATTAGGTCGAAACTAATTGCAATTATTGCTTCATATTCAAGGAAAATTGATATTTCAATATTTTTTGAATGCAAATCAAATGTTAATTTAACTATATCCCTAATTTGATCAATTTAATATTCCTTGATTTCATTCGTGATATAATCCAATTAATAAAATTATAATAAATAATATTGATGTAATAGTTCATGTAATTAAATTTGAATATTTTATAATAATAATAATAGGAAGAATTAAAGCAATTTCTACATCAAAAATTAAAAAAATAATTGTAATTAAAAAAAATCGTAAGGAAAATGGAATCCGTGATGAAGATTTTGGATCAAATCCACATTCAAAAGGAGAATTTTTTTCTCGATCGTTAATTGTTTTTTTTGAAATAATTGAAGCTAAAAATATAATTAATATTGAAATTAGTAAAATTATTATTCTAGAAATTATAATTGATAAGATTATCTATTCTATTAGTAATAGACTTTTTAATTGGAAATCAAATATACTTATTATATTAAATAGATATCTATTTATTTTCCTCATCAATATATTGATACAAATAGAAATAATCATACAATATCAACAAAATGTCAGTATCAGGCAGCAGCTTCAAATCCAAAGTGATGATTTTTTGAAAAATGATTATTTAAATGACGAATTAAACAAATTAATAAAAAAGTTGTTCCAATTAAAACATGAATTCCATGAAATCCTGTTGCTATGAAAAAACATGATCCATAAATTGAATCAGCAATAGAAAAAGAAGCTTCTATATATTCATATATTTGTAAAATAGTGAAATAAATTCCTAAAGTAATAGTAAAAAATAAACTTTGAGTAGCTTGTGAATAATTTCTTTCTATTAAACTATGATGTGCTCAGGTAACTGTAATTCCTGATGTTAATAAAATTACTGTATTTAAAAGAGGAATTTGAAAAGGATTAAATACTAAAATTCCTGAAGGAGGTCATTGTGTTCCAAGTTCAATTGAAGGAGATAGACTTCTATGAAAGAAGGCTCAAAAAAAAGATAAAAAAAATAAAATTTCTGAAAGAATAAATAAAATTATTCCTCAACGTAATCCTGTTGTTACTATTAAAGTATGTAATCCTTGAAAAGTTCTTTCTCGAGAAATGTCACGTCATCATTGATATATTGTTAAAATTAAAATTAAATTTCCTAGAATTAATAATGAATTATTATATTGATGAAATCATTTTACTATTCCAGTTATTATAATTATTGTTCTAATTGAAGCTGTTAAAGGTCATGGGCTATAATCTACTAAGTGAAAAGGGTGATTTGAGTGTGTTGACATTAATTTACTTCTCTAGAGTATAAAGTTCTTAAAACAGCAAATACATAAGATTGAATTATTGCTACTGCTGATTCAAGAATTAATAAAGTAATTTGTGTAATAATTAAAAAATTAATTAAAATTATTGAAAGAGTAGGGCCAGTATTTCCTAATAATGTTAATAATAAATGTCCTGCAATTATATTAGCTGTTAATCGAACAGCTAATGTACCTGGTCGAATAATATTTCTAATAGTTTCAATACAAACTATAAATGGTATTAAAATAGATGGGGTTCCTTGAGGAACTAAATGTATAAATATATGTTGAGAATTATTGATTCATCCAAAAAGTATAAATCTTAATCATAACGGTAAAGCTAATGATAAAGTTATTGATAAATGACTTGTTCTTGTGAAAATATAAGGAAATAAACCTATAAAATTGTTAAAAATAATTATTGAAAATAATGAAATAAAAATTAAAGTAGATCCATTTATTCTTATAGGTCCTAAAAGAATTTTAAATTCTTTGTGTAAAGTTAATAAAATATTATTTCAAAAAATATGTAATCGAGAAGGTATAAATCAATATATAGGGGGGATTATTATTATACCTAAAAATGTTCTTATTCAATTTAATGATAAATTAAAATTTCTAGAAGGATCAAAAACAGAAAATAAATTTGTTATCATTTTCAATTTAATAGTTTTTTATTTTTTATAAAAGAAAATTTTAATATAGGTTTATTAGTAAAAAAAAAGAAATAATTTATTATATTAAAAATAATGAATATTAAAAAAAAAAAAATAAATAAACTTAATCAATTTATTGGTGCTATTTGTGGGATTAAAAAATATCTTTATGTATGATAATTTTAGTTTGACAAACTAATGTTATTATATTAACTAATTTTTTTTTCATTAGAAGTAAGTGCTAATTTACTATAAAATGGTTTAAGAGACCAGTACTTGCTTCAGTCATCTAATGTAATTAAAATTAATAATTCATTTAATAAATTTATTTATAGAAATTCTTTCTAATACAATAGGTATAAATCTATGGTTAGCTCCACAAATTTCAGAACATTGTCCAAAAAATAAACCAGGTAAAGATCTATAAAAATTAATTTGATTTAATCGTCCAGGAGTTGCATCAATTTTTACCCCTAAAGTTTGAATAGTTCATGAATGAATTACATCTGTTGATGTAATTAATATTCGAATTTGAGAATTTATTGGAATAATAATTCGATTATCTACATCTAATAATCGAAATCTATTTATAGATAATTCATTGTAAGGAATTATATAAGAATCAAATTCAATATTTTTAAAATCTGAATATTCATAAGTTCAATATCATTGATGACCAATTGATTTTAAAGTAATAGTTGGTTCACTAATTTCATCTAATAAATATAATAATCGTAAAGAAGGAAAAGCAATAAATAATAAAATAATTGCTGGAAGAATAGTTCAAATAATTTCAATAGTTTGTCCGTGTAATAAAAATTTATTAATGAAATTATTTAAAAATAATATATATATTAAATATCCAACTAAAATAGTGATTATAATTAAAATTATTAAAGTATGATCATGAAAAAAAGTTAATTGTTCTATTAAAGGAGAAGAACTATTTTGTAAATTTAAATTATTTCATGTTGCCATATGTTTCTAATAAAAGTAAAGTACTTTATAAATAGGGCTTAAATCTATTACATTAATCTGTCATATTAGAAATTAGATAATAAAGGTAATTCTATATAACTATGTTCTGCTGGAGGTAAGTTTTGAAATCATTCAATAGATGAATTTAATTGAATTGAAAAAATAATTTTTCGTTGACTTATAAAACTTTCTCAAATAATATAAAATAAATATATAATTCTTAAAAATGAAATTGTTGATCCTAATGAAGAAATTAAATTTCATGAAGTATAAGAATCAGGATAGTCTGAATAACGTCGAGGTATTCCTGCTAACCCTAAAAAATGTTGAGGGAAAAAAGTTAAATTTACACCTAAAAATATAATAAAAAATTGATTTTTTAATATATTTTTATCTATAGTAATACCTGTAAATAATGGATATCAATGAACTAATCCTGCTATAATTGCAAATACAGCTCCTATTGATAATACATAATGAAAATGAGCTACTACATAATAAGTATCATGGAGAATAATATCAATAGAAGAATTAGCTAAAATTACTCCTGTTAAACCTCCTATTGTAAATAAAAAAATAAATCCTAATGATCATAAGATTGCTGGAGTATAATTTAATTGAGTTCCATATAATGTTGCCAGTCAACTAAAAATTTTAATTCCTGTAGGAATTGCAATAATTATTGTTGCTGAAGTAAAATAAGCTCGAGTATCTACATCTATTCCTACTGTAAATATATGATGAGCTCATACAATAAAACCTAATAAACCAATAGTTAATATAGCATAAATTATCCCTAAAGTTCCAAATGTTTCTTTTTTTCCTGATTCTTGACTAGTAATGTGAGAAATTATTCCAAATCCTGGTAAAATTAAAATATAAACTTCTGGGTGACCAAAAAATCAAAAAAGATGTTGATATAAAATTGGATCACCTCCTCCAGCGGGGTCAAAAAAAGAAGTGTTTAAATTTCGATCTGTTAATAATATTGTAATTGCACCAGCAAGTACTGGTAAAGATAAAAGTAATAATAATGCTGTAATTGCTACAGATCAAACAAATAATGGTATTCGATCAAATGTAATTCCTATAGCTCGTATATTAATAATAGTTGTAATAAAATTTACTGCTCCTATAATTGATGAAATACCAGCTAAATGAAGAGAAAAAATAGTTAAATCTACTGAAGATCCTCTATGAGCAATATTAGAGGATAGGGGGGGGTATACTGTTCATCCTGTTCCAGCTCCATTTTCTAGTATCCCTCCTATAATAAGAAGTGTTAAAGAAGGGGGAAGTAATCAAAATCTTATATTATTTATTCGAGGAAATGCTATATCTGGTGCACCTAATATTAAAGGAACTAATCAATTTCCAAATCCTCCAATTATAATAGGTATAACTATAAAAAAAATTATTACAAAAGCATGAGCTGTGACAATTACATTATAAATTTGATCATCACCAATTAATATTCCTGGATGTCTTAATTCTATTCGAATAAGTATTCTCAAAGAAGTTCCAATTATTCCAGATCATGCTCCGAAAATAAAATATAAAGTCCCAATATCTTTATGATTGGTAGAAAATAACCATTGTTGCGATTAAATGGCTGAATTTAGGCAATAGGCTGTAAATCTATTTATGAGAATTTCTCTTTAATTAATTATAAGCTTTATAGTCATTAATGATATTAGACTGCAATTCTAAAGGAGTAATTTTACTAAAGCTTAAAAGATTATCTTATATTTATAGCTTTGAAGGCTATTAGTTTATTTTAACTTAAAGCTTTAAAGATATAAATATAAGGAATAAATTAAAAATAATCTAATTAATGAAAAAAATGAGAAAGTTATAAAAATTTTTATAAAGGTTGAATTGTATATTGAATTTATGATTCAATTATTTTCATAATAGTTTAATATAAAAGTAGTATAACATAATCGTAAATAAAAATATAATGTAATTAATGCTATTAAAATTATAAAAGTTATTAAAAATAATTGATTATTTATTGATATATATTGAATAATTAATCATTTAGGGAAAAATCCTAAAAATGGGGGTAATCCTCCTAAGGATAAAAAATTAAAGAATATAAAAAATTTTATTATTTTTGAATAATAAAATATTGAAAATAATTGATTAATGTGAGAAATTTTAAATATATTTATTAAAAAAATTATAGAAAAATTTAATAAAGAATATAAAAAAAAATAAATAAACATTAATAAATTTCTATAATATATTGCAGATAATATTCAACTTAAATGATTAATTGATGAATAAGCTATTAATTTTCGTATAGAAGATTGATTCAATCCTCCCAAAGCTCCAACTAAACTTGATAATAAAATTCTAATAATAATTAATGGTTTTAAGATAACATAAGAAATTAATATTAAGGGGGCAATTTTCTGTCAAGTTGTTAAAATTAAAACATTTAATCAAGATAATCCTTCAATTACTCTTGGAAATCAAAAATGAAATGGTGCAGAACCTATTTTTAATAAAAAAGATGAAAAAATAATTGATTTAATAAAAATTAAATTATAAAAAAAAAATCAAATAATTATTCTAAAAAGTAATATTGATGAAGCTAAAGCTTGAGTTAAAAAATATTTTAATGAAGATTCTGTAGATATTAATTTATTATCTCTTATTAGGGGAATAAAAGCTAATAAATTAATTTCTAAACCTATTCAAGCTCTAAATCAAGAATTAGATGAAATAGAAATTATTGTTCCTATAATTAAAATAATAAAAAATAATAATTTTGAAGAATTTATAAAAATTAAAAAGAAAAGGATTAAACCTTTATAAGTGGGATATGAGCCCAATAGCTTAATTAGCTTATCTTTTTAAAATAAGTTAGTTTATATATTCAAAAATGAATGTAAATCTATCACATTATTTACCCTATCAAGGTAATCCTTTTTTTCAGGCAATTCATTCAATAATAATTTTTTTTTTTTTTTTTTTTTTTTTTTTTTTTTTTTATATAAAATTATAAAAAATAATAATTTTATAAATTTATAATTAAAATTTAATAAAATAATTTTAAATAATTATATATATATATATATATATTATTTTTTAAATTCATTCAATATTTTTTTTAAAAAAAAATATTAAAAAATTTATAGTTAAAATTTAATAAAATAATTTAAAATAATTAATTGTTTAGTTTTTATGTTAAATAGTGAAAGAAAATTAATTTATTTTAAAGTTTTATTAAATTAAATTTATAATTTATTAAATTATATTATTAAATATTTTATTAAAAAAATTTTTTTTTAAAAAAAAATAAATTATTTATTTATTAAATAATGTTTATTAATTAATTTTTAAAAAAATATAAATTTTATATTTTTATAAATATTAAAAAATTTAAATAATATATTAATATTTTAAATAATTTTTAAAAATTAATTATTTTAATTTATATATATATATATATATAATTTTTTTAAAAAAAAATTGTTATTGAATTATTTGAAAATAAAATATATAA